GGATGAATTCTACTTTAAAGAGACACGCTATAAAAATAGACCCGTTTATGAAACTTATTATCTGGATGGGAATCAAGAACAAGAAAATTCGAAGTTACAAATATTTAAAGAAAAAAAGGATCTCTTCCAATTTGAAAAACCGGTTATAACTATTCTTTTCGACCCTAACCAATGGAAACGTCCCTTAAGGTATATAAAAAACGATCAATTTGAAGATGCTGTAAGAACTGAAATGTCACAATATTATTTTTATACATGTCAAAGTGATGGAAAAGAAAGAATAGCTTTTACGTACCCCCCGAGTTTGGCAACTTTTTTGGAAATGATGCAAAGAAAGACATCTCTGTTCCCAAAGGAAAAACTCCCCTCTAATGAATTTTTTAATCAGTGGAGTTATAACAATGAACATAAACAGAAAAATATAAGAAAACTTTTTATAAATAGAGTAAAAACTCTCGATAAAAATTTAGCTCAAACTCTCATTAACGAATCCATTGTTCTGAATGTACTCGAAAAAAGAACTCGGTTGTGTAATGATAAGACTAAAAAAGAATATTTACCCCAAATATATGATCCTTTTATAAATGGACCCTATCGTGGACGAATCAAAAAATTGTTTTCACTTTCAATTAAAAAGGAAATTTCTAGAAAAAATTCTATAGAAAAGTTTTTGATAAATAAGATTCATAGTATACTTTTGATTATTAATCGCCTAGAATTTGAACAGAAACCAAATTCATTTGATACAAAAGCATGCGCAAAGCAAATGGATTATTTATTGAACTTAATCAATGAATTTGCTGTAAAATCAACATCAAGTTTAAATTTTAAAAGACCTTTTATAGTTCCTGAACATGAACAAGTAAGAATTGATTCAGAAGATAGAATAAAAGTTTTAAAATTTTTATTTGATGCAGATAGAACTCTTCCAAACGAGAAAACGATAAAAAAAAAATCTATTGCATTAAAAGAAATACATAAAAAAATCCCTCGCTGGTCATACAAATTAATTAGTGATTGGGAACAAGAGGAGGGAGAACATGAGGAGGGTGAGATAGAGAATCATCAGATTCGCTCAAGAAAAGCAAAAAGTGTAGTTATTTTTACTGATAACGAAGAGAATACTGATACTTATAGTAATACCCAAGAAACTAATGATACTGATCAAACAGACGAAGTTGCTTTGATACGTTATTCACAACAATCAGATTTTCGTCGAGACCTAATCAAAGGCTCTATACGTGCTCAAAGACGTAAAATCGTTACTTGGAAATTCTTTGAGGCAGACATGCATTCCCCCCTCTTTTTAGACCGAATAAACAAATCCCCTTTTTTTTCTTTTGATATTTCCGAACGTATAAACCGAATTTTTAGAAATGGTATGTGGACAAACACAGAACTCAAAATTTCGGATTCTAAAGAGAAAACCACAGAAGAAAGTGAGAAAAAAAAGGAAGAAGATAAAAAAGAAGAAGCCAAAAGAAAGGAGAAAGTACGTATAGAAATAGCGGAAGCCTGGGATAGTATTTTACTTGCTCAAGTAATAAGAGGTTTTTTATTAGTAACCCAATCGATTCTTAGAAAATATATTATATTGCCTTCATTGATAATATTTAAAAATATCGTCCGTATGCTATTATTTCAATTTCCTGAATGGTCCGAAGATTTTAAGGATTGGAATCGAGAAATGTATGTTAAATGCACCTATAATGGCGTTCAATTATCAGAAAAAGAATTTCCAAAAGATTGGTTAACAGACGGTATTCAGATTAAGATCCTATTTCCTTTTCGTCTGAAACCTTGGCATAGATCGAATCCACGAGCCCCTTATAACGATCCAATGAAAAAGAAAGATTCAAAAAATGATTCTTGTTTTTTAACAATTTTTGGAATGGAAGCAGAATTCCCTTTTGATTCTTCCAGAAAACAAGAATCATTTTTTGAACCTATTTTTAAAGAACTCAAAAGAAAAATTAGAAAATTGAAAAAGAAATGTTTTCTAATTCTAAAAATTTTTAAAGAAAAAACAAAATTGTTTCTAAATGTTTCAAAAGAAATAAAAAAATGGGTCATTAAAAGGATTCTTGTTTTAAAAGAAATAAAAAAAGAACTATCAAAAATAAATCCAATTCTATTATTTGGATTGAGAAAAAGAAAAGTATATGAATTGAGTAAAACTAAAAAAGATTTGATAATAAGTAATCTGATGATTCCTGAATCGTCCATTGAAACTATACCATCGTCCATTGAAACTATACCTCGGAATTGTACAAATTATTCGTTGACAGAAAAAAAAATGCAGGATCTAACTGATAGAACAAACACGATCATAAATCAAATAGAAAAAATTACAAATGAAAAAAAGGGCGAATTTAGAATTCCGGATCGAAATATTAGTTTTAACAAAATAAGTGATGATAATAAAAGGTTGAAAGCACAAAAAAATATTTGGCAGATATTAAAAAGAAAAAATGCTCGACTAATACGCAAATCACATTATTTTATAAAATTTTTCATTGAAAGGATATACATAGATATCTTTCTGTGGATCATTAATATTCCTAGGATCAATACACAACCATTTCGTGACTCAATAAAAAAAATTATTAATAAATACATTACCGATAATGAAACAAATCAAGAAAAAATGGATAAAAAAAATCAAAGTTTAATTCATTTTATTTCGACTATAAAAAAGGCACTATATAATACTAATATTATTAAAAAAAATTCAAATACTTTTTGTGACTTATCCTACTTTTCACAAGCCTATGTATTTTACAAACTGTCACAAACCAAATTTGTCAATTTGGATTTTTATAAGTTAAAATCTGTCTTGCAATATAATGGAGCAGCTCCTTTTATTAAGAATGAAATAAGGGGTTATTTTGTTGGAACACAAGAACTTTTTCTTTCTCAATTAAGACATAAGAATTGTCAGAATTCTGGAATAAATCAATGGACAAATTGGTTAAGGAATCATTATCAATATGATATATCTAACATTAGATGGTCTAGACTAGTACCACAAAAATGGCGAAATAGATTCAATCACCATTATATGAATAAAAATAAGGATTTAAGTAACTCATCTAAAAAAACGAAATTTATTCACTACGAAAAACTAAAAAATTTTGAAAAGGCTTCATTACTGAATGAAAAAGAGAATTTTAAAAAACAATATAAATATGATCGGTTAGCATATAAATCTATTAATTCTGAAAATACGAAGTACTCATCAATTTATGAATTGTCATTACACGTAAAAAACAACCAAGAAGTTTTTTCGAACTCCAACACAAATAAACTAAAATCTTTTTATATGATGGAAGGTATTCCTATTATCCCTATCAATAATGATCGAGTACAACATGATATTACAGATATGGATAAAAATCTGGATAGAAAATATTTTGATTGGAGAATCATCCATTTTTGTCTTAGAAAGAAAATCAATATTGAAGCTTGGATCAATATTGATACTGACCCAAACAGTAATAAAAAATGTACTAAGGATAAACTTAATGATTATTCAATAATTGATAAACTGAATAAGCAAAATTTTTTTGATCTCACAATTCATCAAGATCAAGAAATCTATTTATCTAATCAAAAAAATTTTTTGGATTGGATGGGAATGAATGAAGAAATATTAAACCGCCCCATATCAAATCTTGAACGTTGGTTCTTCTCCGAATTTTTGATACTTTATAATTTGTATAAAACTAAACCGTGGGTTATACCAAAAAAATTACTTCTTTTAGATTCTAATATAAATGAAAACGTTACTGATATTGAAAACAAAAGCATTGCTAGAAATAAAAAAAAAGATCTTTTTATATCCTCCAATGAAAAAAAATCTCTTGAATTAAAAAAACGAAATAAAGAGCAAAAAGAATCAGCGGACCAAGCAAACCTTGAATCTGCTCTTTCAAACCAAGAAAAAGATGTTGAAGAAGATTATACGGACTCGGAGATGAAAAAACAAAAAAATAAAAAACAATACAAGAACAATACAAAAGCGGAGTTTGATTTCTTACTAAAAAGGTATTTTCATTTTCAATTGCGATGGGATGATATTTTAAATAAAAAAATAATCAATAACATCAAAGTATATTGTCTCCTGCTTAGATTGATAAATCCAAGAGAAATAACTATATCCTCTATTCAAAGAGGAGAAATGAGTCTTGATATTCTGGTGATTCAGAAAAATTTAACTCTTACGGAATTCATCAAAAGAGGAATTTTGATTATTGAACCAATTCGTCTATCTATAAAAAATGATGGGCAATTTATTATGTATCAAACCATTGGTATTTCATCGGTTCATCAAAGTAAACACAAAATGAATCAAAAATACAGAGAAAAAACCCATATTGATAAGAATTCTGATGAAGTCATTACCAAATATAAAAAGATGACTGGAAATAGAGATAAAAATCATTATGATTTGTTTGTTCCTGAAAATATTTTATCACCTAGACTTCGGAGAGAATTTAGAATTCTAATTTGTTTCAATTCTAGGAATAGAAATGATATGCATAAAAATTCAGCATTAGGGAATGGGAATGGGAATAAGGTAAACAGTCAAGTTTTGGATAAAAACAAAGGATATAAAAAGAAACTTATTAACTTAAAGTTATTTCTATGGCCAAATTATCGATTAGAAGATTTAGCTTGTATGAATCGGTATTGGTTTGATAGCAATAACGGCAGTCGTTTCGGTATGGTAAGGATACATATGTATCCGCGATTGAAAATCCATTACTAGTAAATTTTTGATATCTTTCCCATAACACAGCGGGTCTATGACGACAAAGAGGTGCGCACATTCAATGTCTTAGATTCTATTCTGATACATGATACTAATTCAATAACATATCAATTCGATCTAGAAATGAATCAATAAAATCGTCTGATTTTAGGACTAAGTTTTTATCGTTTTGGAGGATGGAAAACAATCATCCTTTTGTATACCTTTGTATACTGTGATACCTTTTCAAATTTTGAAATTAAAATAGGATTGATTTAATTTGATTTAATAAAAGTCGAAATTAGACCGAAATTAAGATTATTCTCTATACCAAACTAAACCAAGTGCCATTATTATTACTGATCAATAAAAATATCTATCAATCAAAATATTTTAAAACTAAAAAAAAAAAAGGGGGGTTCGTTTTATGGTAAAAAATCCATTCATCTCAGTTATTTCACAAGAAGAAAAAGAAGAAAATAGGGGTTCTGTTGAATTTCAAATATTTAGTTTCACCAATAGGATACGAAGACTTACTTCCCATTTACAATTACACAAAAAAGACTATTTATCTCAGAGAGGTCTACGTAAAATTCTGGGAAAACGCCAACGCCTACTATCTTATTTGTCAAAGAAAAATAGAATAGGTTATAAAGAATTGATTAATCGGTTGGATATTCGTGAATCAAAAACTCGTTAATTTGAAGAAGCATTTTGAATTATTTGATTTATTAGATCGTGAATTTGAATGAACTTTTTTTCGTTTTCAGCAATTCAATTCATGAAAGAGTGAATTAAGGAAAAACCTATGAATATACCAGCTACAAGAAAAGACCTGATGGTAGTCAGTATGGGTCCCCACCATCCATCAATGCATGGTGTTCTTCGACTTATCATTACTCTAGATGGTGAAGATGTTATTGACTGTGAACCAATATTGGGTTATTTACACCGAGGGATGGAAAAAATTGCGGAAAACCGAACAATTATACAATATTTGCCTTATGTAACACGTTGGGATTATTTAGCTACTATGTTCACAGAAGCAATAACAGTAAATGGACCGGAACAGCTGGGAAATATTCAAGTACCTAAAAGAGCCAGCTATATAAGAATAATTATGTTGGAGTTGAGTCGTATAGCTTCTTATTTGTTATGGCTCGGCCCTTTTATGGCGGATATTGGTGCACAGACTCCTTTTTTCTATATTTTCAGAGAAAGAGAATTAGTATATGATCTATTCGAAGCTGCCACCGGTATGAGAATGATGCATAATTATTTTCGGATCGGAGGGGTGGCGGCTGATCTCCCTTATGGCTGGATAGATAAATGTTTGGATTTCTGCGATTATTTTTTAATAAGGGTTGCTGAATATCAACAACTTATTACACGCAATCCTATTTTTTTAGAACGAGTCGAGGGGGTAGGCATTATTGGTCGAGAGGAAGTAATAAACTGGGGTTTATCAGGACCAATGCTGCGAGCGTCCGGAATACAATGGGACCTTCGTAAAGTTGATCAGTATGAGTGTTATGACGAATTTGATTGGGAAGTACAGTGGCAAAAAGAAGGGGATTCATTGGCTCGTTATCTAGTCCGAATTGGTGAAATGGTGGAATCTGTAAAAATTATTCAACAGGCTCTCGAAGGAATTCCGGGGGGACCATATGAGAATTTAGAAATCCGCTACTTTGATAGAGAAAGGAATCCAGAATGGAATGATTTTGAATATCGCTTTATTAGTAAAAAACCTTCTCCTACATTTGAATTGCCGAAACAAGAACTTTATGTGCGAGTCGAAGCTCCAAAAGGCGAATTGGGGATTTTTCTGATAGGGGATCGGAGTGGTTTTCCTTGGAGATGGAAAATTCGACCGCCGGGTTTTATCAATTTGCAAATTCTTCCTCAGTTAGTTAAAAGAATGAAATTGGCTGATATTATGACAATACTAGGTAGTATAGATATCATTATGGGAGAAGTTGATCGTTGAAATGATAATTGATACACTAGATACACTAGAATTACAAGAGATCTATTATTTTTCTAGATTGGAATTTTTAAAGTGGGTCTATGGAATTATATGGTTACTTATTCCTATTTTGACTCTTGTATTGGGAATCACAATAGGCGTACTGGTAATTGTATGGTTAGAAAGAGAAATATCCGCGGGACTACAACAACGTATTGGACCTGAATACGCCGGCCCTTTGGGAGTTCTTCAAGCTCTAGCAGATGGGACAAAACTTCTTTTCAAAGAAAATCTTTTTCCATCTAGAGGGGATACTCGTTTATTCAGTATCGGTCCATCCATAGCAGTTATATCCATTTTACTAACCTATTTAGTAGTTCCATTTGGGTATCGCCTTGTTTTAGCGGATCTCAATATTGGTGTTTTTTTATGGATTGCCATTTCAAGTATTGCTCCCATTGGACTTCTTATGTCAGGATACGGGTCAAATAATAAATATTCCTTTCTAGGTGGTCTACGAGCTGCTGCTCAATCAATTAGTTATGAAATACCATTAACTTTATGTGTGTTATCAATATCTCTACGTGCGATTCGTTGATATATAGACATAAACCTTTCTCTATTCCTCCTTTCGAGGAAAACGGTGGAATGAATTGAGTAGGGTTAGAGATCTTCATTTTTTTTTTATTCATTATTCAGATTGAAAAATTCAATAAAATAGTTATATTGAGTGAAAGAAAACAGCTTATATATATTATATAATTTAGAATATATAAATTCGCAGTAAAAATATTGAGTCTCATTTTCCATGTATAAGAGTTAAAGAGTTAAGCGAAAATAAACATAAACATAAGAAATCGTTTACCCCAAGATTGGTCGATTAGTCATCCTGACTTGAAGCGGGCTCAAAAGATCCACCGTATTGATTTTTCACTATCAGTTGTATGGATTAACATACATGTATTATCATAACGGAGGGTTGAACAAAAACGAGTGGATGGTTAGAAACACCAAGATATGTAACGGATTTGTAATGGAAATGGAAATTATGTAAATTATCCAAAAAGGGCTTTTTTACATAATATACAAACAACGAATACTAATTGGGGCTTAAAGTTAGTAGAAATTATTAGGAAGTACTCCCCAAGACACTATTCCAATCCAGAGTATGCTCCTATCCACCGATGAAATACATAACTATTGGGAACGAAAAAATCCTTTATTTTGTAAGCCCTCTTTTTTTAAGAAATAGAAAGAAGAATAGGAACGAAAAAAAAAAAGAGAAAGAAACCCAATTCCAATAAAAAAATATATCTTTTTTATCCTTTTCCATATTCGTATTCTATATTCATATATATATATAGAATATATATCATAATTCATGAATTAATATGGAATTTTTTTTCGTAAGTAAAAATGACGGGTTAATTATGTTAGTTATATTTCTACAAGAAGTATTTTATTGAAGAATTAAGTTATTACTCAACAAAGAAGAATTAAAATTTTTTAAAGAAGGGGTGAGATCAATTCAGAAGTACTTTGTTTTTTTTTTTATTATTATTTTATTATTAATTTTTTTAATTATTTAATTATTAAAATAACAATTATTTAAAACTAATAATTATAACAGACAGAATTCTATTGGTCTAATTTTGGACCGTCCAATAAGATTTGACCTTATCCATCCTACAAATGTATCAAGATAAAATAATACTTACCTGGTCCTTAGATTTATTTATGGCCTTTAAGGAGCCGTATGAGATGAAAATCTCATGTACGGTTCTGTAATAGCGATGGTAACAGTGATGGTATCACCGACTATGATTATCTAACAGTTCAAGTACAATTGATATAGTTGAGGCGCAATCAAAATATGGTTTTGGGGGGTGGAATTTATGGCGTCAGCCTATAGGGTTTATCATTTTTCTCATCTCTTCCCTAGCAGAATGTGAGAGATTACCTTTTGATTTACCAGAAGCAGAAGAAGAATTAGTAGCAGGTTATCAAACCGAATACTCGGGTATAAAATTTGGTTTATTTTATGTTGCTTCTTATCTAAACCTATTAGTTTCTTCATTATTTGTAACAGTTCTTTACTTGGGAGGATGGAATATATCTATTCCAGACATATATGTTTCTGAGTTTTTTGAAATAAATAAATTGGGTGGAGTCTTTGAAGCGACGATTGGTATCTTTATTACATTAACTAAAACTTATTTGTTCTTGTTCATTCCTATCACAACAAGATGGACTTTGCCGAGGCTAAGAATGGACCAACTATTAAATCTTGGATGGAAATTTTTTTTACCGATCTCTCTCGGTAATCTATTATTAACAACTTCTTCCCAACTCTTTTCGCTGTAAAGGAATATTCTATATTCATAATTTGTCTCAAACAAGAGAAATAAACAAACATAAAATTATTCATATATATATATTCACGATATGTTTTCTATGGTAACTGGGTTCATGAATTATGGTCAACAAACAGTACGGGCTGCAAGGTACATCGGTCAAGGTTTCATGATTACTTTATCTCACGCAAATCGTTTACCCGTAACTATTCAATATCCGTATGAAAAATTAATCACCGCGGAACGTTTCCGTGGTCGAATTCATTTTGAATTTGATAAATGTATTGCTTGTGAAGTATGTGTTCGTGTATGTCCTATAGATCTACCCGTTGTTGATTGGAAATTGGAAACAGATATTCGAAAGAAACGATTACTAAATTACAGTATTGATTTCGGAATCTGTATATTTTGTGGTAATTGTGTTGAGTATTGTCCAACAAATTGTTTATCAATGACTGAAGAATATGAACTTTCTACTTATGATCGTCATGAATTAAATTATAATCAAATTGCTTTAGGTCGTTTACCAATGTCAGTAGTTGACGATTATACAATTCGAACAATTTTTAATTCACCTCAAATAAAAAATAAGTAAATCTCTTGATTCAAGAATAAATTCTAATTACTTTAACAATACTAAAGTTCGGTTTTGATTTATTTATTTAAAAGAAATAAAGGTTCTTTCGTTTTGTTTGGTCAATAACTAGAAATGAAATTCCAACTATTAATTGGTTGATTAAGAAGCGAGTCTTTATTTTGATTGAAAATCTATTAATTAATATATCTGTATATATTTCGAAATAAAAAATTTCGGATTAGACCTATTCCTTCAGATAAAGAATAAAATTAACCCAATAATTGTACCTACACTTAGTCCCATTTCTTAGGATTTAATTAGGAATTTTTCAAAAATTATTAAAAAAAAAAATTCTGGTCGGGTCTCAATAAAGTCATGAAAAACATTTAGATTTATTTATCTCTTATTTTACATATAATGGATTTGCCTGGACCAATACATGACTTTCTTTTAGTCTTTCTGGGATTGGGTCTTATACTAGGCGGTATAGGTGTGGTATTATTTACCAACGCCATTTATTCTGCCTTTTCATTGGGGCTGGTTCTTGTTTGTATATCCTTATTTTATATTCTATTAAACTCCTATTTTGTAGCTGCTGCACAACTTCTTATTTACGTGGGAGCTATAAATGTTTTAATTGTATTTGCTGTGATGTTTATGAATGGTTCAGAAGATTACAAAGATTTTAATCTTTGGACTGTTGGGGATGGGATTACTTTGCCTGTTTGTACAAGTATTTTTGTTTTACTAATGATTAGTATTACGGATACGTCATGGTACGGGATTATTTGGACTGCAAGATCAAACCAGATTATAGAGCAAGATTTGATAAGTAATAGTCAACAAATTGGAATTCATTTATCAACAGATTTTTTTCTTCCATTTGAATTCATTTCGATAATTCTTTTAGTCGCTTTAATAGGCGCAATTGCGGTAGCGCGCCAGTAATAAATCTCTAGAATTTCCAACAGTAATCAAAATTCAACTCTGTTCTGTGTTATTACATTTTTTTATCTTCCATTTTTAAATTGGTTATGTTATGTCTAAAAGTCAAAATAAAAACTCTTTTATTTAATCTATTACTAATACAATATATTTATTTTACAATATATTTATTTGTTCCACACTTTACTTTATATTCTAGTCAATTGAATCTGTTGAATTGTTATTCAGTTCATATTGAAATGAATCAAAATTGATAAGGAGTTAGTCAATGATGCTCGAGCATGTACTTGTTTTGAGTGCCTACTTATTTTCTATCGGTATCTATGGATTGATCACAAGCCGAAATATGGTTAGAGCCCTTATGTGTCTTGAACTTATACTGAATGCGGTTAATATAAATTTCGTAACATTTTCTGATTTTTTTGATAGCCGGCAATTAAAAGGAAATATTTTCTCAATTTTTGTTATAGCTATTGCCGCCGCTGAAGCAGCTATTGGACCGGCCATTGTTTCGTCAATTTATCGTAACAGAAAATCAACTCGTATCAATCAATCGAATTTGTTGAATAAGTAGTATTAATCATAGAAATTACAATATGCATAAATTCTAATTAACATGACCATACATTAAATCTAATCCATATTTTAGAAAATGTAAGAAATCAAAGTATCTTGGTTCTATCGTCTGGGTCGATCCAGAAGTAGATTGCTTCCAAATTTCTGGTAAATTATTGATTCATCTGGTGTATAAATATATGATTCATTTACAAGTTTACTAGATCGAAAATTTCTGACGTTTAAAAATTTATAGATCCAATGTCACATTCAGTAAAGATTTATGATACGTGTATAGGGTGTACTCAATGTGTGCGAGCCTGCCCAACTGATGTATTAGAAATGATACCTTGGGACGGATGTAAAGCTAAGCAAATAGCTTCTGCTCCAAGAACAGAGGACTGTGTCGGTTGTAAGAGATGTGAATCTGCCTGTCCAACGGATTTCTTGAGTGTTCGCGTTTATTTATGGCATGAAACAACTCGAAGTATGGGTCTAGCTTATTAATACGTTTCAGAAAACCCTACTCGAATCCATTTGATTTTTTTACCTTTACCGACAAAAACCCGCGCTCAAAATATATTTATTTCGAGCACGGGTTTTTCTGGTCCAAGTTTATTTTGTTTTTACTATGAATAATTTTCCTTGGTTAACCCTAGTTGTAGTTTTGCCAATATCCGCGGGTTCCTTAATTTTCTTTCTTCCTCATAGAGGAAATAAGGTAATAAGGTGGTATACTATATGTATATGTATACTAGAACTCCTTCTAACAACCTATGCATTCGGTTATCGTTTCCAATTGGATGATCCGTTAATGCAACTAACGGAGAATTATAAATGGATCAATTATTTTGATTTTTACTGGAGATTGGGAATAGATGGAATTTCTATAGGACCCATTTTACTGACAGGCTTTATCACAACTTTAGCTACTTTAGCGGCTTGGCCCGTTACTCGAGATTCACGACTATTCCATTTCCTAATGTTAGCAATGTATAGCGGTCAAATAGGACTATTTTCTTCTCAAGACCTTTTACTTTTTTTCATCATGTGGGAGTTAGAATTAATTCCCGTTTATCTACTTCTATCCATGTGGGGTGGAAAGAAACGTTTGTATTCAGCTACAAAATTTATTTTGTACACTGCTGGAGGTTCAGTTTTTTTATTAATAGGAGTTCTGGGTATTGGTTTATACGGCTCCAATCAACCGACATTAAATTTTGAAACATCAGCTAATCAATCGTATCCTGTAGCACTGGAAATAATATTTTATATTGGATTTCTTATTGCTTTTGCTGTCAAATCACCGATCATACCCCTACACACATGGTTACCAGACACCCATGGAGAGGCACATTATAGTACTTGTATGCTTTTAGCCGGAATCTTATTAAAAATGGGAGCGTATGGGTTGGTTCGGATCAATATGGAATTATTACCCCATGCCCATTCTGTATTTTCTCCCTGGTTGATGATAGTAGGCACAATTCAAATTATCTATGCAGCTTTAACATCTCCGGGTCAGCGTAATTTAAAAAAAAGAATAGCCTATTCTTCTGTATCTCATATGGGTTTCATAATTATAGGAATTGGTTCTATAAGCGATACAGGGCTCAACGGGGCCATTTTACAAATAATTTCTCACGGATTTATTGGCGCTGCACTTTTTTTCTTGGCCGGAACGAGTTATGATAGAATACGACTTGTTTACCTCGACGAAATGGGCGGAATGGCCGTCTCAATTCCAAAAATATTCACGACTTTCAGTATCTTATCAATGGCTTCGCTTGCATTACCGGGCATGAGCGGTTTTGTTGCCGAATTGGTAGTTTTTTTTGGAATACTTACTAGCCAAAAATATCTTTTAATAACAAAAATCTTAATTACTTTTGTAATGGCAATTGGAATGATATTAACTCCTATTTATTCATTATCTATGTTACGCCAGATGTTCTATGGATACAAGCTTTTTAATGTCCCCAAAAACTCTTATTTTTTTGATTCTGGACCGCGCGAGTTATTTATTTCGATTTCGATCCTTTTACCGGTAATAGGTATTGGTATTTATCCCGATTTCGTTTTCTCATTATCAGTTGACAAGGTCGAAGCTATTCTATCAAATTTTTTTTATAGATAGTTTTTGTCAATAAACCAAAAAAAAATACGATGATTTTAAAAATCGTTCATTGTCCAAAAAAAGTCTTTTTCAGCTTTTAAGTTAAATAAAAAAATTGGAATTCTATTATAAAAATATAACCAGATATTTTGACATTTTGAGAACCATTTGAATCAAGTAATGGAAATGGAATGATTCAAATGGTTCTTGATGGTTGATATAAGGGTTTCATATCTATATGTATGCTGCCCTAGGCTTCTCGTTGTCAAGTACTTTGTAATTCAATTAGATGGTAATGTAAATGAACCATAACTATGCAACCCTATTCCTAATAGATTAACCCCAAAATAACATATCCAAATTATAAGAAAGCCCATTGAGGCCACAATTGCAGAATTTTTAGTTTCATAATTTTTATTTGTTCGAATATGTAAATAAATCGCAAATATGGTCCAAGTAATAAATGCCCAAGTTTCTTTTGGATCCCAATTCCAATAGGATCCCCATGCTTCATTAGCCCATACTGCTCCCGAAAGAATACCTATGGTTAAAAGGATAAATCCTAAACTAATAATACGATAACTCCATCGATCCAATTGTTGAATTAATTGATATCTGTAATAATTCTGAGAAGAAATCAAAGAAGTGTTTTTTAACACATTGTTTCTTTCATTCACGTATTGAATCTCACCAAAGGCAAATTGCTCAGTTAACAAATTCTTGCTTTTACTAAAAACCCTTATAGATTTTCGAAATGTAATGACTAGAAGAGCTAGTGATAATAATGATCCACACAAAAGAGCTGCATAGCTCAACACCATCATACTTACGTGCATCATTAACCAATGCGATTGGAGAGCCGGTACTAATATTGCAGATTGATGCATTTCATTTAAAAGACCTGAAGTAGCGAAACCCTGGGTAAAAATAACACTTGGCGCCGTTATTGCGCTTAAATGGTTTTTATGTTTTTTAAAATACGGAATCATATGAATAATGGAAAAACCCCACGACAGAAAAATTAATGATTCATACAAATTGCTTAATGGTAAATGCCCAAAATAAATCCAACGAATAACTAATAATCCTGTTATGCAGAAAAAAGTAGCTATCATGCCCTTTTCTGATGAATCATATAGTCCTACGATTTCATCGACAAATAAAGTTATCAAATGAATTGTAATTACAATTGAAATGATCGAAAAGGATATATGAGTTAATATACGCTCTAAAGTTGAAACTATCATAAAATTTATTAAAGGGGTTCTCAATTATAGGAATTGAAATAGGGAATTGAATTCATTATAGGGCTTACTCTTTTAGAAAAAGCCATGCCGCTACTCGGACTCGAACCGAGATGCTCTAGCACTGCTTCCTAAGAGCAGCGTGTCTACCGATTTCACCATAGCGGCTTATTCAAAATCATAATAACCTATTTTTATTCAATCGTCGAGATTGGGAGGGTTAATTCAATATTTTTTTAGGAAATATTCAAGTTGATGACTAAAAATTTGTTTCAAAATCAGGCATTTAATCTAAACGTTTTCTTGAATAATATTAATAATCTTATCTTTTGTTTATTAGTTATTTTTATTTTAGAGTATCCTTTTTTTAAGTTAACTAACAACGGGATTTTTCATTTTTTAGTTTATTACTTTTTTATTACTTTACTTTATTTATGGTCTCCTGAAAATAAAAGGAACATTTGTAACGAGATAATTTTGTCATGGCTCGAACTAAAAAATAACAAAATGAATTCCATTCTCTAATAGCAATAACAATATAAAATGGAATTCATTTTGTTTTAATAAAAATGAAATATTAATTTAGATAATAATCTATTATTATTAGATTAATATTATTTATATTCTTGATAATTTGTAAATTTTACAAAAAAAAAATTATAACAAAAATTAGAATCATTTTTTTGAATTAGACCTATTCATATTATTTAGTCTATTGGTTAATTATTTATTTGTCACACAAAAAAAACTTTTTGAGTTACCGGTAGAAAGAGATTTCGCTAATGAAAAAGCTTTCAATGCTGCCCAATATCCTTTCTTTTTCCAAAGATTTTTACGAATACGTTTTTTGGAACTAGAGGTGCGCTTTTTTGGAACTGCCATTTTAAAATTATAATCGGTTCATCGGTTGGATGTGAAAGACATCTAGTGTTCAAAATCAATTGTTCTTTACTATATCTCTAGCTAGCTATTCTAGAAATTGCATTCCCTTGGTGTTTGGAAAAATTATTTAAAATATTACTAAGAACAATACGATCTACTATGCCAAATAGAATAGATTGAAGTTGATAAAATTAGAATAGATTGAAGTTGATAAAATCAAAAATACAAACAAAAGGGATTTGGGGTCTTTACTTTCTATTTTTGTCATGTTACATTCTTACATGTAATAAAATACATGGAAAGGTTTAAAAACTACCTGGAAAGGTTTAAAAACTCAATTCCTCTTCCGCTTAAGATTAAAAAAAAAAACTGTAATAATTTTTTTTTTATTATATTAAAAAAATGGGTCAAGTTCGAAGAAAGAGGACATTTAATTTTAATTTTAAAATTCGAATGGTCTTATGTAGTTAATTGATTAAAATATCCAAAACACTTTCGAAAACTAAAATAAAAGCCATTTTTTTTTTTTGCCCCTCCGTTTTTATTTTATATAAAAAAGTATAGGATAGCAAAGCATTTCTTTTAAATAGTTTTTATTGTAATCTAAGACATTAGTTCTAAAAAAATTAGTTAATGATTGGGAATAACCGAACCAAACTTCAATAAATAGGTTTTATGAGTCAAGTTATGGGCCCTATGATTACCTTTTTGCTGTCATTATTTAGCCTTGCTCTATAGATATAAATAAATTATTGTATTACATAATAATTAGATCGAAATTGCAATTTTTCGTTTTTATCTTCATAAAATTTCATATTAACAATTCAATATTAATAATAAACTAATAATAAATTAAAGTACATATTTATTTTTCGCTCGTAACTTGTTTATATCATTTGACTAACCCTAATTCTTCATCTTCATTTGAAATATTTGAAGTAGTTTGGAAAGATTCCGAATAATTAAGGTTGGAAAATGAAATTCTATTTAAGTTGTATTTTATATATCTTAATTTTTTTATTAATCGACCGCTTTCAAAAGAAAAAGAAATAAGAATTGGTGAATCAGAAACAATTAATTAAGATAATTTTTTTATTTATTTTTATATGGAATATACATATCAATATTCATGGATCATACCGTTCATTCCCCTTCCAGTTCCTATGTTAATAGGAGCAGGACTTCTACTTTTTCCAACGGCAACTAAAAATCTTCGCCGTATGTGGGCTTTTCCGAGTGTTTTATTATTAAGTATAGTTATGATTTTTTCAGCCCATTTCTTTATTCAGCAACTAAATAGCAATTCTGTCTATCAATATGTATGGTCTTGGACCATCAATAATGATTTTTCTTTAGAGTTCGGCTCCTTAATTGACCCACTTACTTCTATTATGTCAATATTAATCACTAGTGTTGGGGTTATGGTTCTTATTTATAGTGATAATTATATGTCTCATGATCGAGGATACGTGAGATTTTTTGCTTATATGAGTTTTTTCAATACTTCAATGTTGGGATTAGTTACTAGTTCTAATTTAATACAAATTTATATTTTTTGGGAATTGGTTGGAATGTGTTCTTATCTATTAATAGGTTTTTGGTTCACCCGACCCAGTGCGGCGAATGCTTGTCAGAAAGCGTTTGTAACTAATCGTGTTGGAGATTTTGGGTTATTATTAGGAATTTTAGGTTTTTATTGGATAACAGGTAGTTTTGAATTTCGGGATTTGTTTGAAATATTCAATAATTTGGTTTATAATAATGAAGTTAATCCTTTATTTGTTACTTTCTGTGCTTTCCTATTATTTGCTGGCGCAGTTGCTAAATCTGCTCAATTTCCCCTTCATGTCTGGTTACCCGATGCCATGGAAGGGCCTACCCCTATTTCAGCTCTTATACATGCTGCTACCATGGTAGCAGCAGGAATTTTTCTTGTAGCTAGGCTTCTTCCTCTTTTCATAGTTATACCTTATATATTAAATATAATATCTTTAATAGGTATAATAACATTATTTTTAGGAGCTACTTTAGCTCTTGCTCAAAAAGATATTAAGAGAGGTTTAGCTTATTCTACAATGTCTCAATTGGGTTATATGATGTTAGCT